AGAGTTTAGGTAATACTTTCAAAGTGACTCTCGACGGGAGAATCCAGGCTATTCAGGAAGAATCGCAGCAATTCCCCAATCCTAACGAAGTAGTTCCTCCGGAATCCAATGAACAACAACGATTACTTAGGATCAGCTTGCGAATTTGTGGCACCGTAGTAGAATCATTACCAATGGCACGCTGTGCGCCTAAGTGCGAAAAGACAGTGCAAGCTTTGTTATGCCGAAACCTAAATGTTAAGTCAGCAACACTTCCAAATGCCACTTCTTCCCGTCGCATCCGTCTTCAGGACGATCTAGTCACAGGTTTTCACTTCTCAGTGAGTGAAAGATTTGTCCCCGGGTGTACGTTGAAAGCTTCTATAGTAGAACTCATTCGAGAGGGCTTGGCGGTCTTAAGAATGGTTCGGGTGGGGGGTTTCTCTTAAGAATAAAGAAGCAGAATAGAATCTAATTCATGTTCATGCTAACAGAAGAGCGGATCCAATACCAAGACGACTTTCTTTCTCAGGAAGTGCAGCAAGTACTTGAGGCATTTTGGGATATCATGCCCCACGAGTGAGTTGCCAAGTACCCCCTAGGAGGGCAGTCTACCACAAGATCGAGTTGGAGCCTGGAGCCAAAGCCCCCTAACTTACTTAGACTGGGGCTGGGCAGATGGCCCCCCCCAACTAGCATCTATTAGTTAAGGGGCTTGGTTGAGCTCAGGAAAGAATTTCAGGAACTCATTGAGGCCTATTTATATTCCAGCCTCCAAGGCAGTTTTTCCCTATCTTGCTGGGGAAAAGGTTGAGGAGCCCCTGTTTTATTCCAGAAGAAGCGGGCTACTCCCCGAAAATTCCCTTCTTATAGATTATTAGATAATGGTTGGGGTTTCAAACTGAATTCGTTTTTCTTTTGACTCGTGCAAACATAAAGGTTCTTAGGTAATTGTTTCAGGCACTCGGCCTACCAATAAAAAAACAGAAACCCTGGCAGGAAACATCAAAACCGAGAAAAAGCGAGATCCTTATGTGATGATCGAGATCAATACACTCACAAACTAAGTGTTCCACTCTTGGAGAAGGAACTTTGGGATCCACGTGAAGTAGACCGGGGGTCGGGGATGCGAACCGTTCAAACCAATATCTGGTACGAAGCTTGCTAGCTGGCTGGTGGTCTTGCCGGCCTTGCTGCCGGGAATGGCTGATTGTCTATCCAGTCGTTCACTTCCATTTCCATTGCTTCTCTTTTTCTTCTTTCCTTGTTTTCGAGGAGTTCCCATTCACCGTCATACCTTGTAGGTTCAGGGTTTCCGAAAGGTTCTGGTGGAAGATCTTCCCATGAAGGATCGAACGCTTCCCATACAGGTGCTGACGCCGGTGACCAAAAGATTTTCCTTCTTTCTTCTGCCCAATCTGAGTCATATTTTGCTATCTCCTGAAGATAAAAGTTCTGTGCAGGGGGTGATATTTCCCAAATGAGACCTGGTGCCATGTCTGTTGGTGTTTTCATCAAGTTGCTGATCTTTCGTTCCATTTCTTCCCTTTCTTCGCCGTCGTACTCCCATTCGGAGTCATTCATAGGCTTGTAGCTTTCAGAAGGGTCGGGTGTTACCCATGGTTCTGCTTCGGAGGGATCTTATTCATACCCTTCACTCTGTTTTCCGTGGCCTTGCCCTTCTTGCGGCATTTCTGGAGGATCGTCCCATGAAGGAGCTGGTGCTGTCCAATTGGGAGGTGGTCCCGGAGGCTTTGAATATTGGACATAGAAATATTATTTCCCTTACGGTTCTCCGAGAAGGCCGACTTCTGGGTCTCCTGCTTCGTGTATGCGCGTAGGGTAAATCTTGCATGCTTGGTTCCTGGGTGGGAGGTAATGTCGAGCTCTGCTCCTAACTGAAGGAGTAGCTAGCCGCTGTTGCTATGCCGTGTTTTACGATTGTTGCTGGGTTGGGTTTAGAATGAATAGCCAAATCCAGGGAATGAATCAAAGTCTTTTCCGAAGAAGGAGGGCTCTAAGTAGCGCCTCGATCTGAGGTTGAGTTTGAAGTTCTGATTGATAAAACATACGAGGCATAGGATGGATAGGCCTCAACCGAAGACCAAATGCAAAAGCCCAATTCTCGTACGTCAAGGTAGGGGTTCAGATCTCATCATGTTCCAAGCCCGTGAATGCGAGTTCTTCCCGTGAAAGAATCACGAGTCGAAGGGCTGTGCTAGGCCTTCCGGATTAGGTGATGCTAGCTAAAAGGTTTTGAATTAGTCCCCGGTAAAGAAAGGAAGCGAAGCGTAGGCTCGGCTCGAACTTTCAAATAGTCTAAGCTGGGGAAGCAGGAGTTAACCTTAAGGCGGATTTCCGTGAGGCGAGTTCATCACTTGATAGAAGAACGAATCGATGATAGGGTGTTAACGACCTTGCTTAGCAGCTTAGCGCGGTAAGGGATCTTTAAGGGGTAGTGGGGCTTAGCGCGGTAAGGCATCTGAGATTGACTCTGATGTTTACTCTTAAAGCCCTTCCTTATTTTTTTTTTCTGTAACCCCTAACCTTTTTCTTGTTTTAAGACGAGGCAATCAATCGTAGTGAGGAGCGCTGATCTCGTGCTCATGGTGCTTAGGGCTCATCTCGTGCTGAGGTGCTCGTGCTTTCCGCTTTCGCTTCTAGCGTCTCTCGCTCCTGCTTTCTCTGTTTCAGAACAAGCTAGGTAAGCGTGGATATGTCCCGAAGGCTCTATCCGGTTACGGCCCAGTGCTGGTAGGTCTCACTGAACACCAATCCAATCGTAAATCGTAAAATGAAAGATTTCGCTGATTGACATTGAGGTTTCTGCGTAGGCTCGTTCCTGAAGAGTGAGGCGAGTCGAGGCATCTTTTCTTTCTGGAAAGACGAGGAGAACTACTTTAATGGTTAAGGGTCCTGCCCTATCAAGCAAGTTAAAGTCAAGCTGCTCAATGCGCGTTACAAGCAAAAAATACGGGATTGTAGAACTTGAGTTTCAGCATGAGGAGCTCGTCAAGAAGGAGGGATTAAATAAAGGGAATTTTTCCTGTGAGGCGAGTCCTTCACTATTGATATGGATAGCACCCTTATACAGGGACTTCCTCCTGCCTAAAGACTGAGGCTCGTTCCTGAACTTGAAAAAGGAAGAGTGAGGCTCATCTCACTCCGCTCACCCTGTTGCAGTTTGTTTTATTAGGGTTAAGGAAGGGGTTCTTTCTAAAGGAAGGGGCGATAGAGAAGTAGTCCTCTTAGTTGAAGAGTAGTAAGCAGCGCAGCTAGTTGGGACTTCTTCTTTTTATTAAAAAAAAAGGGTGGAAATTAAATACCTCTGTTGAATATTGAATGAGATAGATCTTTTATTGTTGAAAGAAGAGGTTAACGACCTAGCCTTATCGAGAAGTTCGTTGGGAAGGAAGGAGTACCGCCATTCCCTCCTAGACCACTCGTTCGTACTCAAAAACGGCATTCAATAGAGACAAGGTGGGGCAGGTTTGAAAGGGTGGAAAGGGCGGGTTTTTTTTCATAGGATGTAAAGATTGAAGGTCCTCAGGTGCGTGAATTAGATCAGCATGAGTTTGACATCTTTAACACTTCTTAACGACGTCGTGACAATTCTCATCCATGGTAGGCCAGTAGTCACCTTGCCGTAGGATTTTCTTAGCAAGCAAAAGGGGGAATAGTGGAGTAGTGGATAAACAAACGACTCAACTAGACCTATCAAACTCAACCGGCCTTTCCACAAGTGCCTCCTCAAAATAAGTATACTAAAAAGAAAAAGAAAGCCTGTAGATCACATATCCACGGATATTGCCAGGCAGGGCATTAAACATCCAGCCAGGCAGGGCATTGTTCGGTCTCGGTATCGGCGGTAGGGCTTGGCTTGGAAGCAAGCTACAGCTACCTTAGCACAAGCGCTAAGCGATAATAATTCCTTCTATCTATGAGATTGTTAGGCAGATGGATTCACCAAGCGCAGACCCGCGCCACCAGCAGCACAAAAGAGCGGCGTACAAGCGGAACAAGGCCAGACTGATAAGTCAATTGAAAATGAATTCGGAAACGAATGGTCAGCTCGGATAAAAGAATGAAATTCGTCGGAAGTCTTAGCTAGCTTTAAGGTAGGGTCTCAGGATTTCTGCTGGCAAGCCTTTATCCTTTCTATGGTCGGGCTCAGACTTGTCCGTTCAAGGCAGACTACAAAGCCAAACTGAGCTTTTAAGCAAGCATCATTCAGATCGATAAGCTCCAATCGAATAACCTAAGGGGCAGGATTTCATCAAGAAGAATAGGATTTTTTGCGTTCCGAAGTACGAACAGGCCGAGAAGGGGGGGTCGTCAACCACTTCTTCGGTAAGGCCACACGGTTAGCCCAATTCTCTCTCAGCGGGGCAAACAAAGGGGATGAAGCTGAAGCTGCTGATAGGGCACAGCCCAAGGAGTCCGTTCATGGTAGAAGTCCTTTCCTTTCAAGCAAGAAGGACTCGGCTTTTGAAAATGATCTTTTCTTTTCACTTCACCAGAGGGGAGTCATCTTACACACGTAAACCAAGGATCGATTGATTAAATGCACTCGGCAAAACCATTTGACACTTAAGTGAGGAAAGCGAAAGGTTGGCTCGACTGGGAGAGCGAGTGGTTAGCTGGCCCGTTTCAAGAGAGTCAGATTTCAAATAGCCAGATAAGGAAGGATCAGGTACAATCAGACGATCATCCTCGTTTTGTCTTTTCCGATAGGCTTCATCCAGCGAAGGTCTTCCAATTGATTATTTAGTTTAGTCTTAAAAGTTACTTTGACTGACGTCAACTCCAACCATCGTCAGAAGATAGGAGAGAGCTTCGATCTCTTTCCGTCATCCCAGAGCAGAGGAAATCATCTTAGAAATAGAAACCTGGGCTAGACAAAACAAAGGTACTCCGAGGGCTAGCTAATGACAGAGCAGAGTACCTCCTCGTTAAATGGAAAGCGATCCCGTCTACATACTAGGCTAAAAATTGGCACTTCAAGCAAAGTAGACTACTCATTATAGTCTTAAATGTTAGGGGGGTGAAAGCAAGATCCGAAAGGAAAGAGCTCTGTACTCGAGGGTGAGAAACCAATGAAATAGGTTGTCCCTAAAGCAGAACTTCATTTCAATAAAGAAAAGGAGTCAAAAGATCATGTGCAAGAGCAGCTAGGAACAGTGTCCTCAGGCTTTCTTCGGAATAAGATAGATCAGAAGCAGCAACTGTCTTTGTCTGTACATCTAAAAATTCCCTTATCTTAGTTACTCCTATTTTTGGCCTGGCTTTGACGGTTCAGCGAAAATAGTTGGACTCGTATGGGTCTGCTCGACTTCTTATTCCAGTCCAGTGGGTGGGTCTACTATCCTACAGTTTATAGGGTTAAATAAGTGCCTTCAGCTTCAAGCGAAAGCATGTGATTTCATTCGTACCCACCTCCTCGAGTCGCCCAAGTAAATGCATTTCTCTTCCAATCGTTGAGACGGACGAAAGCATTGGATGATCGGCCGGGCAAAGGGCAGCTCATTCGTTCCTATCCCCATCCGAAAGGGCAGCCTACGCAGTGCACTGCTAATCAGTCATAGCTTGTGTTCGGAGCTATCTGCTGTCCATCGTTCCGAGCTAAGCAAAGCAGCTAAGCGATCAATCTCCCTCACTCAGCCCTACCAAATCCGTCGAGGTTGCCATGCATCGTTGGGAAGGAGAAGAACGAAGCGAGCGAAGCTGTTCTGCATCCTCCGAGCAATCAAACAAGAAGTTCAATCCTACCTTCGCCCTTTTGTTAGCAGCTCTTCGATCAACCCAGGAAAGGGTCTCAGAGGCCATGTTTTCTAATCCAAAAGGTCACGGCTTGAATGGGTCAAGAAGTAGGACCTTTCAAAAGGATCGTTTTTAGGGCTTGATTTTGAAGCCTAGTTTTCCAGTCTATTTTCCACTATATATATAACAAGGAGTGGAGCTGGAATAAAAACCTCGGTTAGGCTACTACGTTTTTTTTTCTTTTGAGTTCTTCCCCCCGCCCGGTCGAGCTGTCTGAGGTCGATGGTGCATCCGGTAAGCTCTTTCGGTATTCATCTCCAGAGCCCAGTCAGATGCTTCAATCCTTCATTCATATTCCGCCTCAATATCTTTTTTTTTTCTTCGTCTAACTACGTTTGCTCCTCCGTTTGCTGGTCGGAACGGAACTAGAAGGAGGAGCAAGCCCAGGAAAGATGGGAAGCAAGAAGGCTGCCCCAAGAGAGGATACCTCTAGAAGCTTAGTGAGCATGTCTGGCTTGTCAAGGCAGATAGGAAATACTTGACTGAAAGAGAGGAAAGCAAGCTCACCACTAAAGAAATATAGATATGGATTGGACTCCGCTCTATGTTCCACTTTGAGCATTCCGTTACGGCACCTCCGATTGCTTCTGCTTTGAGCCGTCTCTAGCTGAGCTGGTAGGAGTGGCTTGTTTCAATGAATATTCCTATAGCACCCATTTATCCCCTGCTATAGGACTGACTTGCGGTTTCAGGAAGTGAAGTGATAGTGGAGTCAGAGTCTTCCCCACATTCCTGCTCAGAGCTTGGGGCAAAGGGCCAGGGTACTTAAGCCAATCTTAAACTTGGACTGTCAGATTCGGGTGATCTATCTTCCCTTTCATAACGTAAGTGACCATTGTAGCCACGAACGAACGCGAGCCCCTCAAGAGAAGGCATACTTATTTTGTTAACCAAGAGTTAAGATAGGAATAGTGGAATATGAATATATAATTGTTAATTCCATTGATCGTATTCTCATATAACGATAAGTATCTCGGGTCGCTACGGCCATAGGACTAGGTAGTTAGCTTGTTTCGGTCTCGCTCTTTGAACCGTATCCTTGAATTCCGTAATTGAGAAATTACTTTAATAGATAAATATCAACTACTTCATTGAATTAAGCGGGCAGACTCTTTCTTAGCGAGGACAGTAGGAGGCCAGTTCGAGATCGGTAATAGGGGAATCCTTGAGTACTCCTTTAAGCGGCTAGTGGGAAACTGCCTTATTCAAGTTCAGTACGATAAGGGGAGAGCTCTTCGGCTAGATCAGATCCGGAAAGAGCCTACGCTTAGTGTGATCCTGTCTGATAACGAACGGAAGGCTAGCTATATGCTTAAGACATCTATCTTGGCTTGGTTTTCCGGGTAAGGGCTTGAATGAAGGGCAGGTAACTACCTTAGCAGGTTCGGGACCTCCACTGCTTGGCTGCTCCCTACGTTCAGTAATGGCTTGCTTCAGTAAGATGAGCATCAACCTCATTTGTATAGAGAACCGGCTTATGGGACTTGAAGGTGGAAATTCTACCACCTAACATATTCATCTTATTTCCCTAAAGGGTCTGCTAATGTGAGGGGTATTTTTATCTAAGTCGATTCCAAGACCTTTTTTTCGATTGGGTATGAGATTTGCCCTACTCGATGAGAGTACCGCTTGCTAACGAAAGTAGTTTGTCTACTAGCTAAAGTTCCGGTTTCCTCTATCTTCTGTTCTGCTTGGCTTGCAACAAAGAGCTTGACTTTCAAGTAGTACTTCCCGGAACAATCAAAGAAGTAGCTTTTCTTCGAGTGCCGAAACTGTACGCATCTCCCGACACTTCACTAACGGTTTTCTTTCTCTAAGCTAAGTCACTTGACTTGAACAAAGACCTTCTTACCTTGTCGCACCTGTCAGGAGCTCTTTGAGAGAGATTTTCTTTGCCTGCATCGAAAGCTTTCAAGAAAAAAAGAAAAAAGCCCAAACTCATGCCAAGCAGCTAACTTCGAGACAACTAAGGGCAAACTTCGAGCTAGAACTAATGGATTAGCATTAATAGTAAGTTCCCCGGGGGGATTTCTTCCTATGCTTGCTGGCTAAACAGAGTTGCCTTCCACACGTGCACTGAAACCAGAGTCTGCTACTCGCCTTAGGCAAAACCCGGAGTCTCTTGCTTGAACCTCATTCTCCTATCTTAAATAAGGCCTGAACGGTGGCATAAAAGCCTTGGAACGGCTGCCGCGCCTGATTCGACTCACCATTTTTAGGCCTTCTTTGTCTTCGCATTACCCTAGTTCCTTAATCCAAATAGCCATAGGAGAAGCTGAGCTAGCTAACCTAAGTCCGTAGCTAAAGTTCTCAAACAAGAGTTCCATTCCCCTTACTCGTATTGCAGGCAAATCCCGTTACTAGTAGTTCTGGTTAGCCCACTTGCCCGAGCACACTCTCAACTTGTAGATGCGCCAATCCCCCTATTTATTATTATGCTTCCGCAACTTAAAACCTAACAGACCCCCGCCCTATTTGAGTAAGGCTTAAAGCACCAGCACGCATGAAAAGGGCTGTTTTCATACCCATCCATCCAATCTTCACTTATAGACATCAAATGGCCTTATTTCCGTTCGTTAACTACTTCTAACGAGCAAGTTAGTAGCCTACCTCGGCTGAATGTTGGGACAAACAGCAATAACCGTGCTTATCCTTCTAATAAAGAAAAAACCATCCATATTAAACCGATTCACCCACTACTGCTACTACTAGTATAGAAGAAGATCTATTAACACGCACGGCTACCTATATAACAAGTTGCCTCTGACCTCTGTCTCACGACCGCAAATAGAACCTGTAGCTTCATGCCCTGACCTGAACTGAACTACTACTGGCTTAGCTGCCTAGCTACAAACTCAAAAGCCTGGATTTCCGATCCTTACTTAGCTTAGAGTCCCAAAAGGTGTTATAAGCTGGAAGCTACTCGTTTCTGAGTAGGAGTTCCCATCGGTCCAGAACTAGAAGTAAACTCAAAACCTGGATTTGGCTAAAAGGACCTATTATTTGCATTCTCCTATTAGTCCCTATTATTCTTATTCTGCGGATTACTAAGCCGTGGATCGAGATCTTAGGATCTAGCTAGATAAGACTTATTACACCTTGGGGAAAGCCCATACAGCAGAACGAGACCCTTTCATAAGGAAGGAGTTCTTGTTGCTTTAAAAAAGATCTGGCGAAGAGCACCAGTGAGGTACTAAACGCTTTAAAGAGCTCCCGCGCCTACCTTGGCTACTGGTGAAGAGGGGGTATTTTTACTTAACCAAAGCCATACCTGAGTGACTTAGGAAGCGGCTTTGTCTTAGCCTTTCTACCTTCTGCCCGAGCCTTTCATGGAGGAAGGGCTTCGTACCGTACTCGAGCTTTGGATCAATGTCCCACCCTCCGCCCTTAGGCTTGTAACGACAGCAAGAGTGTTGGATCTTTTGTGCTCCTTGTTTGGCCAGCCCTCACAATTGGTTGGTTGCTGTTACTGGTTCAAATCGTTCTTCTATGTGCTTGTTTGGTTCGGAGAGTACGCCACCTTGCTCCACTTGATGTTCGTATGCTGTCTTCTCTCTCTCTCTTCTCCGGCGTAGAAGCATCAGTTCTAATTGCAACATTCCTCTCACCTCAGACCTGGGCAAGTCTTTTTTGGTCCCATTAATCCATGGCAGAGTCTCTAAGGCAACCTATCACCATGTGCTGGAAAAGGTACAAAACCGACTAGCTGGCTGGAAAGTTGAACACTTCTCCATGGCAGGTCGAACACTTCTAGTCCAATCTGTCACTTCATCATCACTCCCTACTTACACCATGCAAACAACCAGAATTCCCGAATCAGTCAACCAGGAGATTGAGAAACTCAATTGCAAATTTGTTTGGGGTAGCAATGAAACCAAGAAGAAGATCCACCTAGTTTCATGGGAGAAGCTCTGTAGCAGCAAAGAGGAGGGAGGGTTAGGTCTGAGAAGCATGGGGCTGATGAACAAAGCCCTTATGGCAAGAATGGGCTGGAAATTCGTAACAGAACCTGATTCCCTATGGGCCTCGATTCTGGGAAGCAAGTATCTGAACAACTCCTCTTTCTTCAATTGTGAAGCAAATTCTAAGTCATCCTATACTTGGAGAAGCATTCTCAAGGGGAAGGACATCCTAAAGATGGGAAGTAAATGGGTAATTTTGAATGGGCAAAGAGAAAAATTCTGGCTTGACTGGTGGATAGGTGAAGGCCCACTGGTGGACGTAGCAACCCAGCAAATTCCACCTGCTAGTCTTATCGGGTCTGTGATTACATTGATGAAGATGGAAATTGGAAGTGGAGTGACTTTGTGGAGCTGATCCCCATGAACTTGATACCCCATATCAGAGCTATCAAGCCTTTTCAAGAGAGAATTGCACAGACTCTCTGATCTGGAAGGACTCTCCGAGTGGAAATTTCAGTACGAAATCCGCCTATGCCGTAGTCACAGGCCAGCAAACAGATGTGGAATGCAGTTAAGCGTGGGGAAGTGTCCTTTGGGTGTGAGGGTCCCACCCGTAGAGCTTAAAGTGCTTCTTTCCGGAAACCACTCCTTTCCTTCTTCGCTTTCTAGTGCGTTGCTTTAGACAATTGTAGCTAGGGTACTCAATTCATTCTTACTTCTTTCCCTGCCCGGTCCCGAGCCTCCTTCCCAGCTCTCTGTCCCTCTTCCTCTCGCCTAAGGGCTTATTGAGGAGTGATGGCTCTCGACTTGTGCGCCGTGCCGTTTCGTATTTTTTATTCATTTTATTTTTTTACTTAGCTTAATTAGCGAGGCGCATTCTTGAGGGGCCGTATTAAGGAGTCGCTGCTGCTGCTTTCCGTAGTTATAACTGCTTTATAAACAAAGGATTAAGCTAAGCTTTGAGGAGCATTGCTTTTCTTTTGCCAAAGGCCAGTGATTGACTAACCGTGTCCTACGGGTGTGATCGACTAGGCTGAGGGACATACATTACAGGAACGGACCGAGAGACTTAGCCGTCGAACGAACCGAGTGCTTTCCTTGTCCGAGATTTAAGTTAGGAGACCAAAGTAGAGGGATGATAGCAAGGATTCAAAGCATCGAACCGAAAGATGTGACTGAACCGAAGCTCCCATTTCTGATCTGGGCAAGGGTTCGAGGGCAGCTGTTGGAGATGATGCGGGTACTGAAGATGGAGATGTGGATTCAGCTGCGGATGGAGATTCAGGATCAGAGGGATCGGGAAAGGTTGGCTCGTAAGCTGCTGAACTGAACTCTCACTCGATAAGGCCATTAGAAGCGCTTTTAATGCGCATTGATTATGGGCAGTGGGTGAGGCAGGAAGTGATCGAGAATAGAAAGCGACAGCCGATTAGCGGACATATTATTTTCCAACGGACAATTCCACAACGGAGGATTTGCCAACAGACGATTCGCCAACTAATGAATATCCAACAGATTCGCCAACATATTCTCTTTCTCACGAAACAAGAGATCCAGTTTCTCATGAATCTGAGGCGGAATGAGAATGTTTTTCAGCAGAAGGTCTTCAGTCTCTTTGCTTCTTTGCTTGACTCCCTGACTACCTGACTACCGTTTGCGTTGAGAGCGGGGACCGAGATAGGGAAGTGCATTAAGCCTACGCTAGGCCATTGGACGAGACTATTACTGGGACTATTCCACCTTGGCCTGACCTGACTTGGTATTCTCTTCAGTCGGAGAAGACTGGCTACCTACAGTAAGTTGAGAGGATAGCATAAGCAGCCAAAGCAGAGTAGGCAGCGGAGGTAGCACCAGAAGTAGAGGCAGCCCCCCCACCTATGCAAGCATCATTCCTTCCAGTTTGTACGGTCCCAGAAGCGGCTTCCCCACCATCTCGCCTAGTTAGAGTGCCATTTCCGAAAAATCCCAGCGCAGATCGAAGCCCTTCATTATTATTAGTAAGATGGGGCGGAGGGCTTTGATGCATATTTTAAGCAAGGAAAGGAAGGATTTTTTCTTAAATAGATTCTCCAACAGGTGAGTTTAATCTGAATGATCAAACTTTAAGAAAGTTGGTGTTTTTGGCTTCAAATCGATCTTTTAGCAATCCACTGCATCTTTGGCAGAGGTAACCAGGTCAACCAGCTGGAGTTTCTGTCCATTCAAAGTAAAATCACCACCTCTTCCTGTAACGAAGGTGCCTTCATTTTCTATTCCAGTAGGGCTGCTTGAAGTCTTAGATTCTGCTTTTTCGGGCGGTTGTTCCTAGGCCGGGGCCCCGATAGCGAGTTTGATTAAACTATTGGGAGGGATGACGCTCAAGGGGTCAAACGAAAGAAGTTTATAAAGGAAAATGGCAATTTACTCGATATTCGTTCCATCTTCTAGGGCTGACTTGGGATTGAATCCAAAACCAAAGGAATTGGAGGAATCGAAGCAACCCGCTAAATCCCAAAAAGGGAGAAAGTAACTCGCATTGCCAAAGTAAACTCCAGTTGGAAAGCCAGGATTCGAAGCAGTTCCAACACCAGCTTTGGGTCAACAAGACAAGCCAAGACCCGTACGCCCGGTTGTTGTCTCAGATTCATTCTGCAGATGCGGGATGGGAACTCGAATCCTTTTGAAAAACAGGTGTTTGTGGCTGAATAGGCGAGAGCTACCTTCAACCATTCCACGGGCTTGCTTTCAGGCTACGATCTTGTATAACCGATTTGATGAATCAAAGAAGTTGCCCAGATCGCTTTCGGTTGGTGAGACCTCGCACAAGAGAAATGCCTTATATAAATCAGAAGCGGGGGTGAAGGCGCCCCAAAGGCAAACAAAATTTCTTTTATATTATTATATATATTACAAGTCGGATCATGCAGACTCTAGAGATAGAGTCTGGTTAGTCTGATTAGTATGAATCTCAGATTGCAATCAATCACCTCGCTAGGAAAGAAAGTCTAGCCATATCGAGAAGCCCCATCGGAGGATAGAACTAGAATACAGATCGGGATAGCCGGGCTTGAGGCATAAGTCAATCTACGGGGAGTTCTCATTACAGGGGAGGTGATACCTAGATAGAGAAGAGGAAGAGGACTCACTCCATTTATCTTTATGTCTGGCCCCAGCTTTAAGAATGATTTGGGATCATTCACGGGGGACTTGTTAATAGAGAGTTCCTTTGGTTCGTGGTTTGATTGACCCTTGAGCACGAACTCGGTTCAGAGGAAGACAAGCAAAGACGAGACAGAGGCAGCATTAGGCAGCGACAAGGAGTCCTTTCGTTCCTTTCCACTTGAACCTTTTAACCTTTGAACTTTCGTTGCCCTTGGGGACGGCTCTTGAACCTTTTTTACAAAGAGCATTTCTCTTTTGTGCTCTGACCCTTTTAAAAACCTATCTTCAGCCATCTATTCGGCTCTAAAGCAATATATCTCAATGCCGGATCACCTTCAAGCACGAACTCGCCTTTTTAGGCACGTTGCTCGACTTAAGGGCCTCTTAAATCGATTTGATCAGTACAGACATTGGCCGTAGAATCTCAATTGACTTGAGAGCGGGATCCCATTTGTGTATTCCAATAAGGAGGATCCCTTCAATGCCCTCTGTTAGCTCAATCAATAAGGGATGCCGCTTTCTCATTGGCCCTATTGCTAGCTGGTAGATCAGACTAGTTAGACGATGCGGACGTTCTCTCTTGAGTCAGTCTGGTGCTTGTATCTCCCCAAGTTCTTTTGCTTTCGCGTTCGTCCTCCCCCCTTTATTCTAGGGGGAGCTGCCCCTGTGTCTTCGGAGCTCAGCTTAGATCGGATCAGGATTGAAGACTAGCCGAAACGGAAAGATGCGGGTTCATACCAAGCCAAGGAAAGCCAATGCCCCCACTACTTGATCCCTCTATTGGGACTCCACTATTTTTAATTGGTGGCCTCGAAAGGCGCTCCACAAGAGAAGAACTAACAGAAAGGCGCCAACCATCACTCCCCAATCGATTCGGCAAAACAACACCTGTTGGAAATCCAGGATTCGAAGCAGTTCGCGACTTGGTTTGGTTCCTCAGTTCAGATAATCCAACTTACTTTGAGGGAGATCCCAGACGGATTCTTCTTAGGCTGAAACCTGGAAAGAAAGATCGGAATAGGCTGCTGCCCAATGACCCTTGAACAAAGGGGATCCAGAGACCAGACGATCCTCTTACACGCGAAATAAAATAAAAAAAGACATGTTGAAATCGTCTTCTTCAGAGTCCTAGGGCTATCGGCGTCGGAGTTCAGTTCTTTAGAATTCATGTTCTCATCTGAATCTTCAAACCAAGAAATAAGAGAATTCACAGATCGATTTACACAATAACAAACAACTTTCTCTCCCGCACTGTTAGTACCTGAACGTCAAACACGGCGAAGGAGTGAGAAAAGCTAACTAGCGTCATGCGATATCTGTTTCACCAAGAATTCCTAAGCGGTAAAATCACCCGGTCCAATACCGGGGCCGAAAGTACGTATCTCAGATGTCAACTTCAATCGCATGCGAGTGAGTGAAGTTCATCATCCATTCGATATTCTAATTAGATCTCGTATTGTACCTTAGTACACTTAACACCAACCCCATCTCTCTTTCAAAAAGAAAACTACAAGCAACTACATCAACAACCTGACGTGAACGGCCGCTTTGTCCGGAAGTGGACCTGCATCTTCCTCCTCCTGGCAAGAAGCCCTAAGAGCAGACCGCCTTTCTAGGTTATTCTTTTTCCTCTGTTGACCCCCTGTGTAGCCTGAAGGTAGGAGGGCCCTTTCTCTTTTGATAGCTAGAATTTATTTCCTGAGGGAAGTAGCTAACTCAATCTGGCAGCTAAAGAGGTAATAGCTAGGAAAGGTCCCTCTTCCTAACTACAGATAGGGAAGTAGTCTTGGCTGTTAGCTACGTATGACTACTGACCGTTGAGTGCTCAATCATCACTTAAGCAATTCCTCCTTGCTCGGCTTCTGCCTCTGTATGATTCACTCTAGTCTATGGGTAGTCTATTTCTAAGAAGGTCTTCTTGCTGTTATGTTTTTAACAAGATAGCACCCATAAGAAGGACAACTATCTAGCTATCTATTTTTTGCCTTAGGTTGGTCGTAGATCAGTGCTCTGCTTGTTTAAAGAATCCCTGATCTACCACCACCCTCATGCTAATGGTATTCTGACCTAGGAACTAGAACGAACATAAGCTAGAAAGAAGCCGGATCTCTCTACCACATGGGATAGGAAGATCAAAGCTAGCCCTCTCTCAGATAGC